AATAAGATGCCTGAATTAAAGGATTATTTTGATAGAATAAATTATGCATAATTATATAGATGTTCTTATTATAAATTTAAGAATTAAACTTATCTTTGAATATCAAAAATTCATGTGCATCATACACTAAATCATAAAAAGATAAGCTAATAAAAATAAGCTATCAGGTTCATACCCTGAATATAGAAGTAAAATCTTCTTCTTTTTAATTGTAATAAATTCAACATTATTTTTGTTTATAAATACTATAGTATTGGGGATACTATTATCAATTTCAACAAATAATTTTATTATACTCTGATCGGGGTTAGAGTTAAGATTAATGTCATTTATTCCAATAATATCAAGTAAAAATCTTCTGAGATCTGAAAGAATAATAAAATATTTTATTGTACAAAGAATAAGATCATCAATTATAATTAGAGGGTTAGTATTAATGGGGATTAATACTATACAGTCTGAATATTTAATTGTTACATCAGTTTTAATTAAGGTTGGAATAGCCCCCTTTCATAATTGAATAATCACAGTAATTGAGGGAATATCCTATCAAATAATCTTAATTATACTTACAATAATAAAGGTACCACCACTCATAGTAATTTCATACTTAAATGTTACTTTATATTTACCAGTTTTTATTTCTCTGATTGTTGGGGCAATCTGAGGAATTAATCAAAATTCAGTACGTAAAATATTAGCATACTCATCAATTTACAATATAGCTTATATATGCTCGTGCATTAAGATAATTTCAGTTTGATCAATATTCATAATCAATTATACTATTGTTATCACTTCTGTATTACTAATATTCATAAAATTAAACATTTACTATTTTAACCAAATAATAGTTAATAGATTTAAAAAAAGAATAAATATTAGAATCTGAATACTAATACTATCTCTAGGTGGTATCCCACCAATAATAGGATTTTTAGGAAAGTTAATAGTATTAGAATACTTAATTTCAATTGATCAACTTATATTAACAGCAATAATAGTACTATCATCCTTACCAGTAATATTTTATTACATACGATGCTCATTTATATCAATAACAATATCATCCATTTCCATAAAATGGATAACACCCTCACCGAGAAAAATTCTAACTAATTTGTTAGCAATTAACATTCTTATAACAATCACATTAATCTCAGTTAAATCCTTGAATTAATCAAGGTTTTAAGTTAACCATAAACTATCAACCTTCAAAGTTGAAATTGCTAAACTTAGTAAATCTTAAACTAAGTTATTATTAAATTTGCAATTTAAAGTTTTTATTAAACTATAAGATTATTAGAAGAACAAATAATAGTTCATAAACAAATTTACAGTTTGTTACTTTAATCAGACATCCTAACAATGAACAAATGATTGTTTTCAACAAATCACAAGGACATTGGAACAATATATTTCATTTTTGGGATATGATCCGGAATAGTTGGAATAATAATGAGAATAATTATCCGAATTGAGTTAGCTCAACCAGGGGTATTCCTTAATAATGACCAAATATATAATGTAATTGTTACATCACACGCCTTTATTATAATCTTCTTCATGGTTATACCGATTATAATTGGAGGTTTTGGAAACTGGTTACTTCCACTGATAATTGGGGCACCTGATATAGCATTTCCACGAATAAACAATATAAGATTTTGGTTGTTACCCCCATCATTGACACTGTTGTTAGTTAGATCAATAGTAGAAACTGGGGCAGGAACTGGATGGACAGTTTACCCACCACTTTCAAGAAATATCGCCCACGCAGGAGCAAGAGTTGATTTAACAATTTTCTCACTACACTTAGCCGGAATCTCATCAATTCTAGGAGCAGTAAACTTTATTACTACAGTAATTAATATACGAACTTCTGGTATAAATTTCGATCAAGTTCCACTTTTCGTTTGATCTGTATTAATTACAGCAATCCTATTATTATTATCCTTACCAGTATTAGCTGGTGCTATTACTATATTACTTACAGACCGAAATATCAACACTAGATTTTTTGATCCATCAGGAGGAGGTGACCCAATTTTATATCAACATCTATTTTGATTTTTTGGACATCCAGAAGTGTATATCTTAATCCTACCTGGGTTTGGATTAATTTCACACATTATCACACAAGAAAGAGGAAAAAATGAATCATTTGGTTATATCGGAATAGTATATGCTATGGTATCAATTGGAATCTTAGGATTTGTAGTTTGAGCTCATCATATATTTACTGTAGGTATAGATGTTGATACCCGAGCATACTTTACATCAGCAACAATAATTATTGCTGTACCAACTGGTATTAAGGTATTTAGATGAATAGCAACAATACATGGAGTATCTACAAAAACATCAATTTCAATAATATGATCTTCAGGATTTGTATTCTTATTTTCTTTAGGGGGATTTACTGGAATTATTTTATCAAACTCATCTATTGATATTGTTCTTCATGATACTTATTATGTAGTTGCCCACTTTCATTATGTTTTATCAATAGGGGCAGTATTTGCAATTATAGCAGGATTTATTCAATGATTTCCAGTATTTACTGGAATAACAATAAATCCAAAATGAATAAAAACACAATTCTTGACAATATTTACAGGAGTAAATTTAACTTTCTTTCCACAACACTTCTTAGGATTAAGAGGATTACCTCGACGATACTCTGATTATCCAGATAATTTTACATTCTGAAATATAATTTCATCAATGGGTAGAATAATCTCATTTGTAAGAATTCTAATAATAATATTTATCATTTGGGAATCTATAATTTCAAAACGAATATTAATATTCGTAAATAGAAATCAATCATCAATTGAATGATTACAAAAATTTCCACCCCAAGAACATTCTTATGAAGAATTACCTATTTTAAATAAGTAGTCTAATATGGCAGACTAGTGCAATGAATTTAAGATTCATTTATAAATTTTTTTTTGTTAGAAATATACATCTGAAAAACAATTTCAATACAAGACCCTGCATCACCTATTATAGAACAATTAATTATATTTCATGATCATACAATGATAATCATTATAATAATTACAATTACAGTGAGATACATAATAACATCTCTTTTTTTTAATAAAATTACAAACCGATTTTTATTTGAGGGACAAATAATTGAATTAGTATGAACTATACTTCCTGCCATAGTATTAATCTTTATTGCATTACCATCTCTTCGAATTTTATATTTAATAGAAGAAATATCAAACCCATTAATTACTATTAAAGCAATCGGACACCAATGATTTTGATCATATGAATATTCTGACTTCAAAAAAATTGAATTTGATTCCTACATAAAACCTACAATAGAATTAACTAAAAATGAATTTCGATTATTAGACACAGATAACCGAATTGTAATTCCATTCAATACCAATACACGAATCCTTGTAACATCGACAGATGTAATTCATTCATGAACAATTCCATCTTTAGGAGTTAAAATTGACGCATCACCAGGACGAATTAATCAAGGAAATTTAATAGTTAACCGATCAGGATTATTCTTTGGGCAATGCTCTGAAATCTGTGGTGCAAATCACAGATTTATACCAATCGTTATAGAAAGAATTAATATAAAAACATTTTACGAATGAATTAAAAAATTCTCATTAAGTAACTTAATTAAAGTATTGGTCTCTTAAACCAAATTATAGTAATAAAATACTCTTAATGAAAGACTTAGTTTAAAAAAACATTAACTTGTCAAGTTAAAAAAATTATTAGAATTAATAGACTTTATTTGCCTCAAATATCACCAATATGATGAACTTCCCTAATATTAATATTTTTAATATCAATATTAATAATAATTACACTTATCTATTTCGACATAATATTATCAAAAAATAATAAAATAATATTTAATAAAAAAATATTAACCTGAAAATGATAACAAACTTATTCTCAACATTTGACCCATGTACAGGGACACTTTCATTAAATTGAATCAGAATTACTATAATAATAATTTTATTCCCAAAAAAATTTTGAATTCTAGAAAACAAAAGATCAATAATTTGTAAAAAAATTACTGGGATACTAAATAGAGAGTTAAAAATAATTATAAAATATAAAGGAACCTCATTAATTATGATTTCTATATTTATAATTATTTTTTATAACAATATTATAGGATTAATACCATATACTTTTACCGCATCATCCCATATAGTATTCTCGCTATCATTAGCATTACCTATATGAGTAGGAATAATAATCTACGGGTGAGTGAATAAAACGAATCAAATATTAATTCACCTAGTACCAGTAGGTACCCCTACACCTTTAATACCATTTATAGTATTAATTGAAACAATTAGAAACATAATTCGACCAGGATCACTAGCTGTTCGACTTACTGCAAATATAATTGCAGGTCATATTTTGATATCACTTTTAGGAAACAGTGCAACATTGACTATCTTTATTCCTCTAATAATAGCATTTACAGTTATATTACTATTTGAAACGGCAGTATCAATTATTCAATCATACGTATTTATAACACTTATAAATTTATATTCCAGAGAAATTTAAATGAATAATCACCCATTCCACTTAGTTGACAACAGACCTTGACCAATTACTGGTTCAATTGGAGTTATAACATTAACATCAGGAATAATTATATGATTTCATAAAACAAGAATAATATTATTTATTTTAGGAACAACAATTACATTATTAACAATAATTCAATGATGACGAGATGTAATTCGAGAGGCAACATATCAAGGATTACATACTAAAAAAGTAACAGTAGGAATAAAAATTGGAATAGTGTTATTTATTTTATCTGAAGTACTATTCTTTTCATCATTCTTCTGAGCATTTTTCCATAGAAGATTATCACCAACAATAGAAATTGGATTATCATGACCTCCAACTGGTATTAAAACATTTGACCCAATAAATATTCCAATATTAAATACAATTATTCTTCTTTCCTCAGGAGTATCTATAACATGGGCCCACAATGCTATCCTAGCTAAAAAATTTAATCAAATAATTCAAAGAACTTTATTAACAATTATTTTAGGTATATACTTTTCAATACTTCAAATGTATGAATACATAGAATCACCATTTTGCATTTCAGACTCAATCTATGGAAGTACATTCTTTATAAGAACTGGATTTCATGGAATTCATGTTATTATCGGAACAACATTTATTATTGTATCACTGTACCGAATATGAAAACTACATTTCTCTAGAAGACATCATGTTGGGTTTGAAGCATCAGCATGATACTGACATTTTGTAGACGTAGTTTGACTATTCCTTTATATTTCAGTATACTGATGAGGAAAATAAAATTCAATTATTATAAAAAGTATATTAAGCTTCCAACTTTAAGGTTTAAAAATTAAATTGAATAATTAATAATCTAATATTAAGAATAATAATAATTGCTATTTTAGTATTGTTAGTAATAACATTAATTAATTTTTTAAGAAAAAAATGCATTATTGATACTCAAAAATCAACCCCTTTTGAATGTGGGTTTAACCCTATTTCTTTAAAACGAATATCATTTTCTATTCATTTCTTCCTAATTGCAGTTATTTTCTTAATCTTTGATATCGAAATTATTATTATTATCCCTATAATCATAACATTAAAATCTACTATACTATATCACTGATTAATAACATCAACAATATTTATTGTAATAATTATAGCAGGATTAATTCATGAATGGTACAATGGGATACTAAACTGAACCGAATAGGATTATATTTAATAATAATACTTGATTTGCAATCAAGAAGTGCTTAATAGCTAATCTTTAACAAAGAAGTAAAAATTACATTTAGTTTCGACCTAAAATTAAGGATAAACCTCATGTTTTAGTTGAAACCAAAAATTAAGAGGTAACTTATTGTTAATAAGAAAATTGAATTTAATTCCAACTAAAAGGGAAAAAGAATAAAAATAGCTGCTAACTAATTTTTAAAGCGGTTAAATTCCGTTTATCCCTTAATTTATGTAGTTTAAAAAACATTTTATTTTCATTAAAAAAAAGGTAAAACTTTACCCTTAAATAATATTTTAAGAAAATTTATTCTCCTTGATATCTTCAATATCATGCTCTTAATTAAATAAGCTATTAAAATTTAAAATATAATAAAAAATCAAACAAAAAAGGAAATTAAAAATAATTTAATTCTTCTAATAGAATATAATTGAAAAAAAGATGAAATCTTTATTAGATAAAAAGAAATACCTAAACCACCATAGTATTCACCTCAACCAAACAAATGATTAGTTAATATAGATCTGGATTTAATAAAAAATTTCTTAAAAAAAAAAGAATAGCCAAATATAAACCACATATAACTATTAAAAAGATAGTAATTTAATGAAAAAAAATAATTAAACTTACAAAACTCAATGCCTAATCAAAATCCAAAAAAAACAAAACCCATAGAAAGTATCTTTAAATTAAAAGGAAGTAAAATAAAAACTAAATCAAAATTTATAATTCATATAAATATACAACCAAAAAAAACAGCAAAAAAAGTTAAAAGGAAAATTCTTATTTTTATTAAATTTATACTAACAGAAAAAAAATTATAAGACAAAAACTTACTATTAAAAAGCATAGTGTAGTAAAACAAACGAAAACTATAACAAGCAGTTATACCCAAAGAAATATAATACAATAAAAAAACTGTAAAATTTATACCTATGAAAGATATATTTTCAATAAAAAAATCCCTAGAATAAAAACCAGATAAAAATGGAACACCACATAAAGCAAAATTAGCAATATTAAAACAAGAACTAGTTAGTGGAAGAAATAAAGTAATAGAACCTATTATACGAATATCCTGATTATCATTTATATAATAAATAAAAATACCAGAACAAAGAAATAAAAGAGACTTAAACATAGCATGAGTCAAGAGATGAAAAAAAGATAAATCAATCAAACCAATAAACAATGATCTCATTATTAAACCAAGCTGACTTAGGGTTGACAAAGCAATAATCTTTTTTAAATCAAATTCATATATAGCACATAAAGAAGAAAAAATTATAGTAAAAATTCTAAAAAATAAAATAAAATAGTTAAAAACAAAAAAATTACAAAAACGGATTAATAAATAAACCCCAGCAGTTACTAAAGTTGAAGAATGAACTAAAGAAGATACAGGGGTAGGAGCTGCTATAGCAGCAGGGAGTCAGCAAGAAAAAGGAACTTGGGCACTCTTAGTAAAACAAGAAAAAACAATTAAATAAAAAATAGTATCAAAATATAAATCACTATAATAAATAAAATGTCATCTACCATAAGACATAATTCAACCTACAGAAACTAACAAACCAACATCACCTAAACGATTAGTTAAACAAGTAATTAAACCAGCTAGATATCTATTTATAGATCTGTAATAAATTACTAAACAATAAGAAACAAGACCTAAGCCATCCCATCCAAGCATAATACTAACTATATTAGGACTAATAACCATAAATATTATTCTAAAAATAAACAAAATAACAATAAATAAAAATCGATTAGAAGAATATGATATACTACCTACATAAACAGAACTATACAAAATCACCATAGAAGAAATAAATATAACTACAGAACAAAAACTTAGAGAAACCCAATCTAATAGAATTAGATAATAATATCTAATAGAATTAATATATAAAATTTTATATTCTAGCATTAAAACAAAATCATTAAAAATAAAAATTAAAAAGAGAGAGAAAAAAAAAAAAGAAAAAAAAAAAAAAAAAAAAAATCAAAAATAATTATAATTATAAAATAACAAAATTTAAAAGGAATTTTCCTATCTAAGATACCACAAATCTTAATTTTTATTAAAATATTTAAATTACCAAAAAAATATATTTAATAAAAAAATTAAAAAAACTAAAGGAAAAAGATGTATAAATATATATAAATATTCACGAACATAACAAGATGAAACTCTATACATATAATGAAACATACCATGTTGGCTATAACTAAATAAATAAAATCTAAAACAAGAAGAAAAAAAAGAAATTAAAAAAAAATAATAAAAAGAGAATACTCTATAAGAAAGTATACTATTTAAAATCAAAATTTCTCTAATAAAATTTAATCTCGGAGGACAACCTATATTAAAAGAACAAAATATGAATCAATATATGCACATTCTTGGCATAAATATAAATATACCTTTATTCAAAAAAAAACTACGACTTAATATACGTTCATAACAAATATTTGCTAAACAAAACAACCCTGAAGAACAAAGACCATGCCCAAGTATAAGTAAGTAAGAACCTAATAAACCTAATTTACTTATAGTCAAGATACCTATTAAACTTAAACCTATATGAGAGACAGAAGAATAAGCAATTAAACACTTCATATCGCCCTGAATTAAACAAACAAGGCTTACCAAAAATGAACCTAATAAACAAAATGAATATCAAATATATCCATATGAAAAAAAAGAAAATTCACAAATAAATATAAAACGAATTATACCATAACCTCCAATCCTTAATATTAAACCAGCTAAAATTATAGAACCAGAAATAGGAGCTTCGACATGAGCCTTTGGAAGCCAAAAATGAAATATAAATATAGGAAACCTTACTAAAAAAGCAAAAACCATACTAAAATGAAAAATAAATGATATTGAATCATAAAAAACTATATCAAAATAAACTCTACAAAATTGAATATATATATAGATAATACAAATAAGTAAAGGTAAAGAAGCAAATAAAGTATAAAAAAACAAATAAAAACCAGAAATAATACGCTCAGGTTGATAGCCTCAACCAAAAACTAAAATAACTAAAGGAATTAATCTAAATTCAAAGAATAAATATATTAAAAACATATTTTTTATAATAAAAACAACCAATAAACAGAAACATAAAAGATAAACTAAAAATAAAAAAAAGAAACTATCTTTTAATAAAAAAACCTTAGATCTACAAATAATTATTAAACTTGAAATAAAAAAAGCTAATAAAATAAAACCATAAGAAATATAATCTAAACCAAATCTTAAATACACAGAACAATAAAAAAAATCCAAATTAATAAAAATTATTAAAAAAATAAAAAAAATAAAAAAAAACTGAAATAAATATCATAAATTAGAATAAAGAAAAAGAGGGGTTAAAAAAAATATATAAAAAATAAATTTTATCATAAAAATATAGAATTAATGTAATCATTACCATGAAAACGAATTATATGAACTATGACTCTTAAACCTAAAACACCCTCACAAACATAGAAAGTTATAACATAAACAAAAAGATAAAAATTTGAGTTGCCAAAATAAAGACAATAATAAATTAATAAAAACAAAAAAAACAATACCATAAATTCAAGTCTTACAAGACACAAAAACAAATGCCTACGAATTAAAATTAAAGAAATAATAGATATAAGATACACATAAAAAAAAAAAAATAAATTCATTAGTTTTAATAATTTAATAAAAATATTAGTTTTGTAAACTAAAATTAGGATTTTAATCCTTTAAATCATCAGTACAATAATGTATACATCTTTAATATCCAAAATTAAAATTTTAATTTAAACTAAATACTGAGATAAAAATAACAATTATAAAAATAATTATAGCAACAATAACACTAATCCCATTCTTAAAAAACCCAGTAAGAATAGGAGGACTACTACTAATACAAACAACATTAATAACACTTCTTATTAATAAAATAATAATATCAGCATGATACGCAATAATTACATTTTTAATGATAGTAGGAGGACTACTAATTTTATTTACATACATAAGAAGTATTGCATCAAATGAAAAATTTAAATTAAAAATCAATTTAACATTAATTATATTATTAATAATAATAATATCAGAAGAAATAATAAACGAAAATCAAACAGAAGAAAAAGAAAAATTAATAAATATCACAGAAGAATACATTTCAATAACAAAACTTTACAATAAAAAATCAATATTATTAACAATAATATTAGTTATATACCTATTATTAACAATAATTGTATCAACAAAAATTGTTAAACACAACGAAGGACCATTACGTTCTAAAACATATGAATAAATCTTTAATGAAAAACAATCAAATTCTTAAAATTATTAACAATTCATTAATTGATTTACCAGCACCAATTAACTTATCAGCATGATGAAACTTTGGATCAATCTTAGGATTATGCCTAATAATTCAAGTAATTTCAGGATTACTATTATCTATACACTACACATCAAATGTAGAAATAGCATTTAATAGAGTTAATCATATTACACGAGATGTAAATTATGGATGAATAATACGAACAATTCACTCAAATGGAGCATCATTATTCTTTATTTCTATATACTTACATACTGGTCGAGGCATATATTATGGATCATATAAGCTTATAAAAACATGATTCATAGGGATAATTATTATATTAGTTACAATAGCTACAGCATTTTTAGGCTATGTATTACCATGAGGGCAAATATCATTCTGAGGTGCCACAGTAATTACTAATTTACTTTCAGCTATTCCTTATTTAGGATCAATATTAGTAACATGAATTTGGGGGGGTTTCGCAGTTGATAATGCAACACTATCTCGTTTTTTTAGACTACATTTTATATTACCATTTATCATTATAGCAATAACATTAATACATCTAATATTTCTTCACACTACAGGATCAAATAACCCAATTGGAATTAACTCAAATTCAGATAAAATCCCATTTCACCCATATTTCTCAATTAAAGATATCATAGGATTCTCAATAGTAATTATATCATTATTAATATTAAACATAATAGAACCTTATAAACTTTCAGACCCTGACAATTTTATCCCAGCAAACCCTATAGTTACACCCATCCACATTCAACCAGAATGATATTTCCTATTTGCATATGCAATCCTACGATCAATTCCTAATAAACTAGGAGGAGTAATAGCACTATTTTGTTCAATTCTAATTTTAGCCACAATACCATTTTCAATAAAAAATAAATTTAAAGGAATAGAATTCTATCCAATAAGACAAATAAATTTTTGAGTATATACATCAGTAGTTGTATTATTAACATGAATTGGGGCACGACCAGTGGAAGAACCTTATACTAAGGTAGGCATATACTTAACAATCATATATTTCTTGTACTTTATTACAGAACCTATAATTACAAAAATATGAGAAAAAATATCAAATTAAGTTATTTAGCTTAAACATAAAGCATATATTTTGAAAATATAAGATAGTTAAATTTAATAACTTTTCAAAAATAAATGATAAAAAACTAAAGACCTAATAAAAACAAAAAAAAAAATATATCTTAAACTCAATGGAAGATAACATTTTCAAGCTAAGTATATTAATTTGTCATATCGATAACGAGGTAAAGAGGAACGAACTCAAATAAATAAAAAACAAAAAAAAATAATTTTTAAAAAGAAAAGAAAAGAATAATAATCACAACCAAAAAAAATTATTACAGTCAAAAGACTAATAAAAATAATGCTAGAATATTCTGAAATAAACAAAAAGGCAAAACCACCAGAACCGTATTCAATATTGAAACCAGAAACTAACTCACTCTCCCCCTCCGAGAAATCAAAGGGAGATCGGTTAGTTTCTGCTAAACAACAAGAAAATCAAGAAAAAAACATAGGAAAAGAAAGAAAAAAAAACCAACAATTTGACTGAATAAAAGAAAAATCAAAAAAAGAATAACCATCAATTAATAAAAAATAATTAAGTAAAATAAGTGATAAAGAAACCTCATAAGAAATAGCCTGTGAAACTCTACGAATACAGCCTAATATAGAATAAATACTGTTGGAAGATCAACCACACAAAACCAAACTATAAACACCTACTCTGGATACACATAAAAAAAAAAGTATTGAAAAATTATATTCAATTAAATTGACAAAAAAAGGAAATAAACACCAAAGAAATAATGACTGTATTAATCTAAATAAAGGACATAAATAATAAATAATAATATTTGAGTTTATTGGTCAAACTTGTTCTTTAGTAAAAAGCCTTAATCCATCTCTAAATGGTTGAAGTAGGCCTATAAAACCAACCTTATTTGGACCTTTACGAATCTGTATATATCTTAAAAACTTACGCTCTAATAAAGTAAAAAACCCAACAGAAACTAAAACAAAAATAAACAAAATTAAAAAAACTAAAAGTAACATTATTAAATATGTAAAAATACACTTGATTGATTTCTAAAATCAAAACACTAATCTGCCAATTTAATACAAAGAATATTGAATTTATTGGTCCTTTCGTACTAAACAAATTTAATGATATTAAGATAGAAACCAACCTGGCTCACACCGGTTTGAACTCAAATCATGTAAGATTTTAAAAGTCGAACAGACTTAGTTTTAGAAAACCTACCCCCTAAACTAATCTTAATTCAACATCGAGGTCGCAAACTTTAGTATAAATAAGAACTCCCCACTAAAATTACGCTGTTATCCCTAAGGTAACTTTTTCTTTTTATCTAAACAGTGGATCAATAAAAACATAAATTTAATGATTAAATAAAGTAAAGTAAAATTTTACTTGTCACCCCAACCAAACAAATTTTAATAAAATAAATAAAATAAACTTCTAAATTCAGTTAATTTAATAAACTTATAAAGTTCTATAGGGTCTTATCGTCCCTAAAATTCAATTAAGCTTTTTTACCTAAAAATAAAATTTAAACATTAAAATTAATAAAATTTACATCTCATGTATTCATTCATACAAGTCAACAATTAAATGACTAATTATTATGCTACCTTTGCACAGTCAGGGTACTGCAGCCATTTAAAATTCATAGGGCAGAAATTACCTTTAAAAATAAACTAAAGGAAATGTTTTTGATAAACAGTTGGAAATAATAAATGTCGAGTTCATTAAAAATTAATTCAAAATTTTACTAATTAAATCATTATAAAAATTAAAAAGTAATTAAATAATTTAAACAAGTAAAAACATAAAAATAAAAAAAATCATAATAAAAAATATTAATCAATTAAGAACTTAGTAAAAGATTTAAAATTTAATAAATATATTTAAAATTAAAATTTTAAGAAAAAATTCAGATTATCCAAAATAATATAAAACTAAAATTAAGTTCACAATTAAATTGATTTCCTAGTTAACCAGATATAAAACAAAACGATTAACATTTTACTACCATTTAAAAATTAACAATTTTTTTACAACAAAAAAAGAAATTATTAAATAAATATTTGTTTTTCGGGAAGTAAATATACATTTATTATTAAATTTACCATGATACAAAAGGTACTAATAAATTATACTATAATTTTAAATTAAACCCTAATCAGTTTTAAAAAACCCTTAGTTCATGATATACTTAAATAATATATTTAATAATTAAAGCAATAAATTATAAATCAGATTAATAATTTACTATTTCTTATTGATGTAACCAACATACTTTATATAAGCTATAAACTGATCATCCTAGCTACACCTTCCGGTACAACTACTTTGTTACGACTTATCCCATATCATTGGGAGTGACGGGCGATATGTACATAATTTAGAGCTAAATTCAAAAAAGTTAAGTAACTTAAATTACTTATAAATCCAATTTCAAGAATTTTTAAAAAAAATTTATCCAACTAATATAAAATAAAAGTAGCCCATAATTACCAAAAAAAAACTGCACCTTGACCTAATATAAAATCATAAGATTATAAAAAATAGTTCTCAATAAAACATTTCAAGGTATAGCGGTATACAAATAAATATTTGGTAGAAACTATTGTGGTTCATCAATTAAATTACAGGCTCCTCTATACAGTTAAATTACCGCCAAATTCTTTGAGTTTTATAGAACATAACTATTAATATTCTGAAAATAATTAGATTAAAAATAATAGGGTATCTAATCCTAGTCTAATTGTAAAACTTAAAACAATAAAAAACATAATAAAATAAAACTTATAAATTCCACCTAAATAAATTTACACAAAATCAAAGTAATAAAATTGTTAAATACAAAAACATTAACAAAATTCAATTGTTTAACCGCGAATGCTGGCACAAAATTTATCAAATATTAATTAAATTCCTCAAAATAAATAAATATTAATAAAAATCAAATTACTGAAAAAAAATAATTAAAAAATTAACATATAATTAATATAAAAAGCTAATGAGAAAGCCAGAATCAAACTTTATTTTTTTCTTAAAAAATAATGGCAAAGATCGGTTTCCTCCCCATCCCATAAATTTGGCTCTACTCAAAAGGATGGGTGACTTATTTGCAAAATTAATCGGGGATTACTAAATAAATTTAAGTAAATTAATATGCAAAATTAATCGGGGATTACTAAATAAATTTAAGTAAATTAATATGCAAAATTAATCGGGGATTACTAAATAAATTTAAGTAAATTAATATGCAAAATTAATCGGGGATTACTAAATAAATTTAAGTAAATTAATATGCAAAATTAATCGGGGATTACTAAATAAATTTAAGTAAATTAATATGCAAAATTAATCGGGGAAATTAATTTAATTTTAATTAATTAATAGTTATGGCAAATATATCTTTTGAACAATCAGTATTATTAATCAAATGAATTATTTAATTATTCTATATGACTCCATATTCTTGTATTCTCCTTTCTTTTTCTTTTTCTTCTTTGAAAAAGAAAGGAGAACTCACTATATTAAATTTAAATAAATATTAATTATATAAATTTTAATAATAATAATATAATAAAAATTTAATAATATGTAATTAATTATAATATAATAATATTAATAATATAATAAATAATTTAATAATAATTAAATCTACCCTCTATATTAATGAGGGTAGATTTATTATTAATATATATATATTAAGTATATATAATTATGTATTTATTTATTATATATATAATTTAATAATATATAATTAATTATAATATAATAATATTAATAATATAATAAATAATTTAATAATAATTAAATCTACCCTCTATATTAATGAGGGTAGATTTATTATTAATATATATATATTAAGTATATATAATTATGTATTTATTTATTATATATATATGATTTAATATAAATAAACAAATTAATATAAAAATATAAACAATCTAAGTGGAAAATCTTTATTGTATAGTTTGCCATTACAATTTTTTGTATAAAAATAAAAAA